GGCCGATACTACTGGAAGGATTCCTCTTTGGCTGATAGGTACTGTAACTGGTATTCCTGTGATTGGTTCAATAGGTATTTTCTTTTACGGTTCATATTCCGGGTTAGGCTCATCTATGTAGTAATATGTAGGAATCGGATGAACCGGATTGTAGGCATGAAAAAGTAAGAACTCGGCGAGACCTTATTCCCCGATTATAAAGGACCCGCCGAGTTCTTACTCTTAGACTTAGAGTGAGACTTTGATCTATTCCATAACATACAAATTGGAAAGTTATACAGTCACCATAAAAAAAACTTATTCATAGAAATCACAAAACAGAGATCCTTGGCTCTGATGTTTCAAACCGCTCTGCTCTATTCTTTTTTATTATTATTATTATGTTTTTGAAGACTTGAATCTATTGATTAATTCATAGTTTCTGTCGTTTCTCCAAAATATTAACTCTTACGAAAAACAAGAAATAAGGAATCAATCGATTTTTGGATAATCCATATTATTATATTATATGGATTTATATTTATACAGATAAAACTATACAGATAAAACAGATAAAAATTTATACAGATAAAACAGATAAAACATCCTGCAAATCATTTTTATACTAATAGAACCTTACTCTCTCAAAAATCTAAAGATAAAATAAAAACTGTGATGAGATAATAAATAAGAATTTGGATGTGCGTCAAAATCTAATCTGCTTTTCAACCGGGAGGGTAAAAGTTTTTTTTGTTTGAATCATTTTTCTTTTATTAAGTTATAAGTTGAAAAGTTCATTAAATAATTGAAGAAGTTCTATTTATTCAATGAATTACTCCCCCCTAACCCCTTTCGTTTGTCCACTACTTCTTATAAATCTAAACAAAAGGTTTCGATAAACCCGAAAAAGAAGGAATAGTAATCTTTGACGAACAGACGAAGGGGATAAAAAATTATTATTATTTCAATACAAGACGACACAAGAAAGGATTTTCCGACCTTTCTTGTGTCGAGTAGAAGCTTAGGAAGAATAGTAATTCCTACTGATGGAAGTATTTTTTTCTTCCGTTTACCCCGACCATTCCTTGTATTCTCTTCCTTTGTATTTGTATTCCTATTGTCTATTACTAGGAATGGGATGGATACAAGTAATGAATTCAAGACATCCTGCGAAAACAGTATAAACAAAGCAAGCAAAAAGGTTTACAGAATTTTTTGATCATACAGAATTGTAGAATTGTATCGATCGGAAATAAAAAAATTCGGCGCTTTTTACCAGCTCCGTGGTAAAGAATCTATGGATCTAGAAATTCATTTCGTACAATTGAACCTTTTCAAACTGTTTCTTTTTAAGAACCAAAAAAATTTGTGCCAAAATAACGGATGCCAAGAAGAACAAAAGGCCTTGGATGCGTAATGGATCTTGAAGCACTATTTCCGCATCTCCCTGACCAAATCCTCCCACATTAGGATTGCTTGTTAATGGTTGATCAAGCTTGATGGATTCACCCTCTGAAACAAGAAGTTCTGGTCCTGGAGGTATAATATCAACCCCTTGATGTCCATCCGATGCATCAACTATGGTTATTTCATATCCCCCCTTTTCTTTACGTACTATTCTACTTACTATTCCTGCTGATGTCGCATTATAGACTGTATTGTTACTCTTGCTCCCATCCGGATAAATCTGACCCCTTCCCCTATTCCCACCTACATATATGGGATATTTTAAGAAGTGAACGTCTTTTTTCGTAGCAGGGTCGGGGGAGAGAATGGGAAAGACAATTTCACTATATTTCTGACCGGGAACAGGACCTATCACAAGAATATTTTTTTTAGTAGGACGATAACTCTGAAAAGCTAGATTTCCCGTCTTTTCTTTCATTTCGGGAGAAATACGATCTGGGGGGGCTAATTCGAATCCCTCGGGTAAAATAAGAACAGCCCCCACATTCAAAGCCCCCTTTTTACCATTAGCAAGAACTTGTTTCAGTTGCATATCATAAGGGATTCGAACAACTGCTTCAAATACAGTATCAGGAAGCACAGCTTGCGGAACTTCAATATCCACGGGCTTATTAGCTAAATGGCAATTGGCACATACAATTCGTCCAGTTGCTTCTCGTGGATTTTCATAACCCTGCTGCGCAAAAATGGGATATGCATTTGAAATAGATGCCCGAGTTATTACATATATCATAATCGATACAGAAATGGATCGAGTCATCTGTTCCTTTACCCAAGAAAAAGTATTTCTATTTTGCATGGTCCAATCGTTGATCCCGGAATTTCTACAATAAATTAGAAAGGTAGCTAGCTAGTATAGTTCCCTATCCACGAGTCTGCCATTGTACTGGAATAATTGTACAAATATAGGACGAATAACTTGACCAGGTAAACAGGTAGAAGTATAAAGAATCAGTAAGATTGAAAATACTTTCCTTATACACGAAGAAACATTCTAATTTGATTCATATCATTCAATGAATGAGTTCTTCATTCATTCATTGAATGATAAATGACTACAAGTGAAGGAGATACACGATTTAAATAATGGAAGATCCAATATTTCACAATTGTATCTAGAATAACTGGAAAAGTGGAAACAAGACCAGATATAATTTGATCATTATGAGCCAATCCAAAATCGTTGTAGACCGAACCAATTATAAGTTCCCAACCATGGGTCGAGTGAAATCCAATCCATAAATCAGTAACTAAAAGAATTGAAAAAGCTTTTATTGTGTCACTTAAATTATAGAGAAATTCCTGAACCCAAGAATTAAGAATTCTAAGTTCTTCATTACCCAGAATAAAATAACCACTTAGAATAGCGAAACATATTATATTTGTCGAGAAATGCAAAATGATATGTAGATTATACTCATTGTGTGTTTTGATCAATTGTATCGTTTCCTTGTGTATTTCTATACGAAGCTTTTGTATATGTGTGTCCGGGTACTCCTTTATCATTTCGTCCAACAGGAATAGTTCTTCTAATTCTATGAATCTGTCTAGAACGTTTTTCTCTTGAATATTATTCAAAAAAGTTTCGGATTGCCGGGTATTCCACCAATTAGTAATCCAAGGTTCCAGACTTTTCTTAAATGAGAGAGAGACCCACCAGGGCAAAAATACTATAGATATGAGATATGGGAGGGAAGTCAATGTGTGTGTGTGTTTTTTTTCATTTTGTATATGTGAATTGTTAATGAATTTACTTCATTCGTCTATTCTATCTGATATTTCTCCGAAGCACGAATTCTATAACAAGGTATCGAACCTATAAATCTATTCCCATTTTTGTCTTAAAATTTCGTCCTTGGATCTAGATATAGAAATAGAATAAGGGTCCTTTTCGGCTAAGATATATATAGAATTCCCGGAGATATCTCAATTGGGAAAATTCGAACTAATTTCATCTAAATTTGATTATATCCGTTCGATGAATACTCGAAAACCTACTGGAAGTCACGAATATTCGTCGGATTTCGAGACGAAAAAACTCCCCTCGCATCAATTCATTATTTAGAAATGAATCACCATATAACCAAAGCCCGGAAATAACGTATTAATTAAAATTCTTGAACCTAAAAAGAAAAATTCTATATTACGATTACAAAATCCAAGTTCGGATATATTTGATGAAGCATACTTATTAGATTCTAATTATAGTAGATAATACTTTTGACTAGTATAAAATATAAAATGACTAGTATAAAATATAAAAAAATGGAGTTGGTTTACAAAAAATTGCTTTTGATTATAGTTGTTGTTCCATATACGTTCTCCTGCTTTTGTTTTATTCTATGTGGTCTCCTCGACAACGGAACGGGAAAAAATTTAATATGTTTCGCTCGAATGAACATTCTGCGGAAACTTAAGTTGTCTTAAAAGGGGAATTCACAAGTGTCTTTTCTCATGCTGGGAAGACATTTATTCTTCAGTTCATTTCAAAATATTTCAATTGGTACGCGCAAGAAATAGGCCGATTCAGCAGCTTTTTGTTCAATTTCTCGTGGAGTCAAATTATCATCAGTACGAGTCAATGGAATGGCTCCCTGGCCTCTGATTTCCATATAAAGGACACGACGAGGATAAAGACCCTCTTTAATCTCCATTCTAATGGATTGTATATCTCTCATAAGGAAACGAAGGAAAATGCGACGATTTATTCCCGGAAATCCCCAACGAAAAATACATACTATTCCTTCTTTTCTATCAAAGCGGTCATAACCACTACCTACATTCCACGAAATTGTGCACCACAAATAGGAGCTAATGAATAGACCTGCAATCCCATAAAAAGACATCACAATCCCTTGTGGAAAAAAAATTATTTGCTGAGATGGAAATACGGATATCAGATTCCTACCAAGATAACTGGAAGTTCCAACCACTAAGAACCCTAGTGAACCTAAAAAAAGGATACAGGCCCAACAAAAATTACTTGTTTTCCGAGACCCCGTTATAAGTTCTATCCATATATGTTCTGATTGCCAGTTCATACTATACTAGATCCGCTTGCATTCGATTGGAATTGAGAGAATAACCAAAATGAATTTGACTTTACTTCTATTGATCCCGAAGTAACTCTCATCAACTAGCACTATTTTGATGGAAACCATCAGGAGTAATTGGTTATATACGTTGACTTTTTATTTAAAATATTCGCCAATCCATTCATTTTTTACCAGCTATATCCATATATATATGCATTTACGCGGATATCATGTGTCCGTATGCATAACAAACAGTTCTTTCCTTTGTGTTCGAAAAGAGCCACATATCGTACCATATTAAACTAAATAAATATATGTATTATGATCCCGTTATGATACCATGTTCAAATAAATTGATGAAAATTGGTTCCGTCGGATCTATACAATCTTATTTTTTTGGACATGAAGAAATAAAGAAGCCATTGCAATTGCCGGAAATACTAGGCCCACTAAGGGCACAAAAATGGAGGGTAAGTTGAGATCTGTCATAGAACGGGTGCCCCTTTCTTTATACCTATTATAAAGATATCTTATCATAAAGATATCTATTTATAAGTAATATTAATGAAATCTATTATAAGTGCAAGGAATGTCGAATTAAATGAAGTGTACCTAATTCATATTTCATTTTCAAAATGAATTTTTTAATTATTCTTCTCCCATCCTTATCTTCTTTCTAATAAGGAGTTTTTTTTATTAGTATGAACTAAATATAAATACTTGTTCGCTACAAATAATTGAATTTAGTGCTCTACTTTAATTTCAATTTCCTTCATTTTGATTCAAGGGAAAGAAACCGTGTAGTTGAAATAGCTCACTCAGAACACCTTTTAAAGGATTACGTGGTACGATTGAGTCGAATAAGCCCTTCTGGAATAAATACTCAGCTGATTGTGAACCCTCGGGTACTGTCTTATTCAATGTTTGTTCAATTACTCTTTTACCCGCAAATGCAATGTAGGCATTTGGTTCAGCAATAATAACATCTCCCAACATACCAAAACTGGCTGTTACTCCACCGGTTGTAGGAGATGTAAGGATTGAGACATAGAATAACTTTTTATTTGATTGATAATTATGTAAAACAGAAGAGATTTTAGCCATTTGCATCAAGCTCAAACTTCCTTCTTGCATACGTGCTCCTCCGGAAGCACACACAATAATGACAGGTAGAGATCGATTAGTCGCATACTCGATCAAACGGGTGATTTTCTCGCCAACTACGGATCCCATACTACCCCCCATGAACTCAAAATCCATAACCCCAATTGCTATTGGAATACCGTTTAGTTGACCTACGCCCGTTTGAACAGCTTCAGTTAAACCCGTCTTTCTTTGATAAGAATCGATACGATCTCTATAAGGTTCTTCCTCTGAATGAAATTCGATGGGGTCCATAGAGACCATATCTTCATCCATAGGATCCCAAGTGCCCGGATCAATCGAAAGTTCAATTCTATCTGAACTGCTCATTTTCAAATGATATCCACACTCTTCACAAATATTCATTTTTGACTTAAAAAATTTTTTATAATTTAATCCATAACAATTTTCGCATTGAACCCATAAATGTCTGTATTTTTGATTTATATTGAAATCACTGTCATTGTCATTGTCATTGTCATTGTCATTGTCATTGTCATTGTCATTGTCATTGTCATTGTCATTGTCATTGTCATTGTCATTATCATTGTCATTGTCATTGTCATTGTCATTATCATTGTCATTACTATTCGTTCTTATACTAGTACTAGAACTCCCGCTTTCACTACCACTTACACTTTCCGTACAAATGAAACTATAAATATAACTGTCACTAGAATTGTCGGTACCACCTGAAATAGAACTATTAATACTGACTTCAAAACGAAGATAACTATCAATGCAACTATTAATGTGATTAGTCCAACTAGATTGAGTATCATACATGTAATGATAATTGTAGTGATTATTACTATTAGACCCACTATTCAAATAATTAGAAAAAACACTTTCTAGTTCACTCAGAAAAGAACTACCATTGTCAATCTCAAAAATCTGATTTTCAATATCAAAATATACAGAATAACTGTCACCATTACTATCCCTAACTAAAAAAGTGTCGTCCGAGATAAAACTCCAAATATTCCTGATATCAAATAAATAATCAACATTACGGAAAGTATAACTGCTACTATTACTCCAATGGGGAATGTTTTTCCCCGTATCCGTTTTAATAGGCTCTTCACTTCCACTGGTATGTCCAATAGCATCAGAACTATATATTGATTTATTCAGCCCACACCTATGTTCTAGCTTTTCGTTAAACAACATCAATTCGTTAATCAACATCAAATTGAACCACCATTTTTCCATAGAGTCTTCCCGCCCCCTATTTGATGAAAATACAATAGATGAATAGTCATTCGATAAAGAATCATTTTACTATTTTTTTTTTATTTCCTATCAAAATGAAGCATATGGATCCAATCATTAGGATTGTTAACTAACAACGGGTGAGTATTGAAAGAAATGATTCTTATTTTTGGAGAATCCGGGGTATCCACTTCGATATATATTATGATCGAATCTTTTCCTCAATTTAAAATAGAAAGACAGGTTTCTCTCATGTCATGTACAAATTATCAATAACAAGATAAATAGTTGTTTCTTTTCTTCCTATAAAATGCAGAATTCATTCTCGTATAATCTCTATCCTATAATAAAATAATACGTTTCTATTGCAACATGGAACTAAAAAGACAATATACAGGGTGGGTAGAAGGAACCCTCCCCTGGCTTGATCTCTAGTCTGAACCTACGGGATATAAAATGATCCACGAATCCCAAGGATCCATCGGATTCATTTTATTATGTACCTAACAATAAACAATAAAAGTATTGGGTTATTTACTCTTCGATCTTATCTTGTATTTAGATCTTGTGTATATACATATAGGTAAGATCTGTACAGATGTATCTGTACATATGAAAGATATATGTAAATACTATAGTATTAGTATTAGTATTAGTATTAGTA